AACCGGGATCAATTTCCTTACGATACTTAGTTGACATTCATAAAAAGGATCTAATGAATTATGAGTTCAATAGATCCTGTTTAGCAGAAAGACGGATATTCCTTGCTCATTATCAGACAATCGCTTATTCACAAACCTCGTGCGGGGCTAATAGTTTTCATTCCCCATCTACTCCCTTTTCGCTCCGCTTAGTCCTATCCCCTTCTAGAGGTATTTTAGTGATAGGTTCTATAGGAACTGGACGATCCTGTTTGGTCAAATACCTAGCGACAAACTCCTATGTTCCTTTCATTACGGTATTTCCGAACAAGTTCCTGGATGACAAGCCTAAAGGTTATCCTATTGATGATAGTGATGATAGTGACGATACCAATATTGATGATAGTGACGATATTTATATTGATGGTAGTGATGATGACCTTGATATTGATACGGAGCTGCTAACTATGTATATGACGCCAAAAATAGACCGATTTGATATCACCCTTCAATTCGAATTAGCAAAAGCAATGTCTCCTTGCATAATATGGATTCCAAACATTCATGATCTGCATGTGAATGAGTCGAATTACTTATCCCTCGGTCTATTAGAGAACTATCTCTCCAGGGATTGTGAAAGATGTTCCACTGGAAAGATTCTTGTTATTGCTTCGACTCATATTCCCCAAAAAGTGGATCCCGCTCTAATAGCTCCGAATAAATTAAATACATGCATTAAGATACGAAGGCTTCTTCTTCCACAACAACGAAAGCACTTTTTCATTCTTTCATATACTAGGGGATTTCACTTGGAAAAGAGGATGTTCCATACTAACGGATTCGGGTCCATAACCATGGGTTCCAATGCGCGAGATCTTGTAGCACTTATCAATGAGGCCCTATCAATTAGTATTACACAGAAGAAATCCATTATAGAAACTAATACAATTAGATCAGCTCTTCATAGAAAAACTTGGGATTTTCGATCCCAGATAAGATCGGTTCAGGATCATGGGATCCTTTTCTATCAGATAGGAAGGGCTGTTGCACAAAATGTACTTCTAAGTAATTGCCCCATAGATCCTATATCTATCTATATGAAGAAGAATTCATGTAAGGGAGGGGATTCTGATTTGTACAAATGGTACTTCGAACTTGGAACGAGCATGAAGAAATTAACGATACTTCTTTATCTTTTGAGTTGTTCTGCCGGATCGGTCGCTCAAGATCTTTGGTCTTCATCCAGACCCAATGAAAAGAATTGGATCACTTCTTATGGATTCGTTGAGAATGATTCTGATCTAGTTCATGGCCTCTTACTATTATTACTATTAGAAGTAGAAGGCGCTCTGGCTCTGGCGGGATCCTCACGGACAGAAAAAGATTGCAGTCAGTTTGATAATAATCGAGTGACATTACTTCTTCGGTCCGAACCAAGGAATCAGTTAGATATGATGCAAAATGGATCTTGTTCTATCGTTGATCAGAGATTTCTATATGAAAAATACGAATCGGAGTTTGAAGAAGGGGCCCTCGATCCGCAACAGATAGAGGAGGATTTATTCAATCACATAGTTTGGGCTCCTAGAATATGGCGCCCTCGCGGCAATCTATTTGATTGTATCGAAAGGCCCACTGAATTGGGATTTCCCTATTGGACTGGGTCATTTCGGGGCAAACGGATCATTTCTCATAAAGAGGATGAGCTTCAAGAGAATGATTCGGAGTTCTTGCAGAGTGGAACCATGCAGTACCAGACACGAGATAGATCTTCCAAAGAACAAGGCTTTTTTCGAACAAGCCAATTCATTTGGGACCCTGCGGATCCACTCTTTTCCCTATTCAAAGATCAGCCCTTTGTCTCTGTGTTTTCACGTCGAGAATTCTTTGCAGATGAAGAGATGTCAAAGGGGCTTATTGCTTCCCAAACAAATCCTCCGACATCTATGTATAAACGCTGGTTCATCAAGAATACGCAAGAAAAGCACTTCGAATTGTTGATTCATCGCCAGAGATGGTTTAGAACCAATAGTTCATTATCTAATGGATCTTTCCGTTCTAATACTCTATCCGAGAGTTATCAGTATTTATCAAATCTGTTCCTATCTAACGGAACGCTATTGGATCAAATGACAAAGACATTGTTGAGAAAGAGATGGCTTTTCCCGGATGAAATGAAACATTTGATTCATGTAACAGGAGAAAGATTCCCCATTCCTTAGCCGTAAATAAAGATATGTGCCCATGAAAGGGGGGGATTCAGTGGAACAGAATTGGCCGGATGGTAGAGTCGTGGAAACACTTGTTTCTTCCATCTTTTTGACCTTAGCTCCATGGAACAATATGCTACTGCTGAAACATGGAAGAATTGAAATCTTAGATCACTATGTGTGGATGATATGAACTGCCTAAACAAGAATTCTTGAACGGCGAAAGAGCCTATTACTCGCTACATCAAACAATTTCTACTAATGAAACTATGTAAATCCATCGGAAAATACGCATGTCTGCTGAAATGGTT